AATGAAAGATCGTCTATATCCAATTTTGAATCGATCTCAATTGATCTCTCGTTACTGTTCCGAGGATAAGAAATAAGTAGGGATGACAGGATTTGAACCTGTGACATTTTGTACCCAAAACAAACACGCTACCAAGCTGCGCTACACCCCTTTCGATTGATTTACCGTGTCATTGTAGAGAATCCCCATTTTGTTTTCCATATCTTTATCTTTATTTCCAGAGAAAAATGATATTTCGATTTATTATTTGTCTTTGGTCTCATATCGGATAACATATAATAATAAACCGACACACGTATGAAATATATATGAAACCGCCTTCAAATTGCTGAATGTTCAGGCGGAAGGGACCTTTTTTTTTCTTTTAAGATTTTATAAAAGAAGAGGAAAATCTTAGCTACTAAATCCTTGTACATTTCCATTGGAATTAGGGAATCCATGTACAAATACAGGTGGTTCCTAGTTACATATACATTTGATCATATAGCTATTTTGTTTATGTATTACAATAAAGCAGGAGGTTTTAAAATGCGAGATCTAAAAACATATCTCTCCGCGGCACCGGTACTAAGTACTTTATGGTTTGGGTCTTTAGCAGGTCTATTGATAGAGATTAATCGTTTTTTCCCAGATGCGTTGACATTCCCTTTTTTTTCATTCTAGTTATTTTATTGGTCTAACTGTTGGCAGAGGAGGGATTGAAGAAGATTAGAGATAGAACGCAATATCTGTGACTAGTCCTTCTCCCCTCCCTACTCTTTCTTCGAACAGTTAAGTGAATAGAAAACCAAAAAGGGGGTTCATGGCCAGGGGTAAAGATACCCGAGTTAAAGTTATTTTGGAATGCACCGGGTGTGTTCGAACGGGTGTTAGTGTTACTAAGAAATCAAGAGGCATTTCGAGATATATTACTCAAAAAAATCGACACAATACACCCGGTCGATTGGAATTGAGAAAATTCTGTCCCTATTGTTACAAACATAGGATTCATGGGGAGATAAAGAAATAGATAGAATCGATCACCTGCGTGTCACTCCTTCAAGGAACCCGAAAAAAGAGATATTAACATTAACTCTATCTTAGATAGTTAATAACACATAATTAATATAACATATATTAAAAAATTAATATATTAATAGCATAGAATATATAGAATCTCTAAAAAAAAAAAAAACAAATTCTATTTCTTAATTCTAAATCATTTTAGATTTGATCAAACGAAATAGGATTTTTTGGATAAGGAATAAACAAAACATGCATAAATTCAAGCGACTTTTTCATAAATCCAAGCGTTCTTTGCGTAGGCGTTTGCCCCCGATCAAATCGGGGGATCGAATTGCTTATAGAAACATGAGTTTAATTAGTCGATTTATTAGTGAACAAGGAAAAATATTATCTAAACGGGTAAATCGATTGACCTTAAAACAACAACGATTAATTACTATTGCTATCAAACAAGCTCGTATTTTATCTTTGTTACCTTTTCTTAATAATGAAAAACAATTTGAAAAGGGCGAGTCGACTGCTAGAACTGCTGGTCTTAGAACCCGAAATCAAATCAATAGGCTTCCTCTTAAATAGAATCAAACTCCCAATCCGAATTCAAATAAGGATTTCTTTTTTGTTTAAAATACAGGTTGTAAGAAAAAAACGAATTGAATTGGGTAATAACAAGGAATCAATCTTTTTTTATTGAACGTGTTTGCTCATTTTAACGACTGTATCCTATTCTATAATAAAAATTTCTACTCTACCTTCCCGGAGTTCATTATTCAGGGAACTCCATTTAAAGCATCTCGAGCGATTCCTTCCAATTGCCTTATTTTATTATTTCATTGGAAATCATATAAAGACTTTTTTTATTTAATATAGCCATTTGCGCAAGTATTTTACGATTAAGAAGCAACTGCCTCTTGTACAGACTGTGCATTAATATACTATAACTATAGGATACCCGCCTCTCGCGAATTACTGCATTTATTCGCGTGATCCACAAACGACGAAAATCTCTCTTTTGCCTATCTCTATCCCGATGAGCCGAAACCAAAGCTCGTATTTTCTGTTGAGTAATAGTTCGAGTAAGTCTTGAACGAGCCCCCCGAAAGCTTGAGGCAAATAAACGCATTTTTGTTCTACGGTTCCGAGCTATATATCCTCGTCTAATTCTGGTCATTGAATAAATGAAACGTTGAGGAATAACTGATCGATTTGCTTTCTTTCAGTTACTCTTTATTTTCTTTACTAGCCTATTAATTAACAAAACGGGTTCTCCCAATGTATAAGGTAAAAACTCCAATGGCTTTTGCTACAATAACCTTCCCAACCACGATTTTTTTCGAGGCATTGAGAAAATGCCTCGAAAAAAAAGCACAGTAAATATAAATGGATAACGAAATGGTGGGTTCCATCGTTTATATGGTTACTTCTTAAATTAAACGGTAAGGCCCTCTCTATACACCGGAGCCGCTTTCTTCGTTCTTGATTTAATCAATATATTAACTTGTACAGTTCACACTCTTTGACTCTACCCATGGGATTATCCAGTAATAGACCTTTCACAAGTAGATCCACCCAATACAGTAACGGTATTTAATTATGAAGATTTGTTGGGTAGCTGACCGTCTGAGTCCGTTCTTGCAAGAGTCTGGGCATAATTTTTCTGCTTTTTAAATAAAATAAAAAAAGAATTTCCCTGGATAATCAGTTGCTACCAATGGGTAATTCTTTTCATCTTAAATTGAAAAATTAATTAAGGGGTGCACGCCTTTGTCCCAATGGAAACCAAAAATTTAGTCCACAATATACACAATAACAAGATATGGTAGATCTTTTTTTAGATCGTGAATGGACGAACTCCATTCTATCCTATTCGTTGGTACGGTACCGATCACTGATACTGTCATTTTTTTCTTTTGTCCCAGCCCAGGATCTGAACGAGTCGCACATACACCCGAATACATGTTCCTCGGCGCTGAGGACATCCCCTAAGAGCGGGGGATTTCGTGACATTTTTTATTGGCTGCCTTGTATTCCTAATAAGTTGTTTCAGAGTTGGCATGGAAATCGTATCTGAATCGTATATCGAAAGGGGATGGTTTAGATTGATCCTAACCGGATGATTATGATTTCTTTTCATTTTTCATATAATATATTTTTATAAATCTAAATTTTACTAAATTTAATATACTAAATAGAAACTATTAAACTGTTAAATATTAAAATTTTAAAATTTTATTTTAAATGTGATTTATGTGAAATCTTTGCTATTTTTCAACCGCTACACGATCAACAATTCCATGAGCTTGGGCTTCTGTTGCTGACATAAAAGCATCCCTTTCCATGTCTTCGGATACCATCCATAAGGGTTTGCCCGTTCTTTGTACATAAACCCTTGTGATGGTTTCGCGCAGCTTCAGCAGTTCTTCCGCTTCCAGGACAAATTCTCCTACTTGGGCCATAAAAAAAGCACTAAAAGGCTGATGAATCATTACCCTGATGATAGAACATAATAAATAGTTATTCGATCTTTCATGATTAAAGAATAAGAAAAAACGATAGAATTGACCAACCGTACATGCATGGTTTGCACATTGCATACGGCTCTTTAATAGAATTGACTTTTACCTTCCATCAAAATCAAAGAAAAAAATCAGAAAATATAGAGTCTATCAGACCCAGATTGGTAAATGATCTAATAACCGCCCTTCCTTTTTGTTTTTAGGAGTTTAAAAAATACTATGACGGTTCCGTTGCTTTATATCTTTATTATTTTTTTTATTTCATTTGTGATTCAGCAATCCCAAAGTTTCTTTTTTTCGTATTCTTTTCTTTCCGAACATAGCCAAAACAGCCTTTCTTTGGGTTTGGGTGTGAAAAAAAAGGTTTGTGACACTGAAACAGGTCTCCGATAGATAAGAAAAAATCGGCAATACCTTTTTTCATACTACTCTTTCGATACATAATTTAATTATTTTTTCATTGTTTTTTGAAAAAACAATACAATTTTGTTAATTTTGTTTCTATCGAATTCTAAGTGCCATGCTATTATTACTGAAAAACATTTTATATGGTGAGGGCATAGTCTTTTTTCTCTAAAAAAAAAAAACTCATTGGCGCCAAGCGTGAGGGAATGCTAAACGTTTGGTAATTTTTCCTCCGACCAGGATAAAAGATCCCATTGAAGCGGCTAATCCCAGGCATATTGTCTGTACATCTGGTCGCACAAATTGCATAGTATCATAAAGAGCTATTCCAGGTATTACCCATCCGCCTGGAGAGTTGATAAACAAATAAAGATCTTTGGTATCACTCTCCATAGTTAGATATAATATAAGAGCAATAAGTTGATTCGCTAGATGGGTATTAATTATTTGGCCTAAAAAAAGCAATCTTTCTCGATAAAGTCGGTTGATTAGGATAAAATTCGATCCTTTAGGAACCGTACATGCATACTTTGATGCATACGGTTCCACAAAAATTTCGAAAACAAATAAGAATCAATGTGTAGATCCTAGCTCTCCTTCTTTTTTCCTAAGAGGCTCCTTCTAATTTTTCTATTCTAACGAATAAATTTTTCTTCCATTTTTCAAGAAAAATGAGTTTTGGCCTGTTTACCTAAAAAAGGGGCATTTACTAAACTTTTCGAACTAACTTCTTTTTGATGTATTGTTTCATCGAGATTCAATCTAAATCACAATGTCATTCTCTTGTTCCTGAATGGTCCTCTTCAATTCTTTTAGGTTTATGCTCTACTCCGAGTAAAGATCCACCCGGTTTTTATTTGCACATATAGAGCAAAAGCCCCTACTACCACGTCTTTTTGCGAAGACTTTTTTTTCAATTCATTTCATGTCTTCCGTCAAATATTCGACATATTGATCATATTAGTCACGTAATTTTGATTAACAGTTGTAAATTACTTTAATTTAATAAAATTTAATAAAAAAAAAAGTCAAATATGATACAAGTAGTAATCATAGATAATCTATTACAAATTGGGTTTTTTCTAAACGGAGCCTGGATACCGCATTTTTTTATTAGTCCAAACAAACAAGCCAACCATAAATTTGATTCTAATCGATAATATTAATCTGGATACCTCCCAACAAAAAAATCTTATTTTATTTCATTGCACTTCACGCTCAAAATTTTTGATGATTCGATCAATCCTTGTTGGGCGAAGTTGAAGGATATCTCAATCGGGGGAGAAAACGGGGAAATCCCATATGACCCACTATATCTGACAAGTCGCACTATATGTCAACCCAGGATGAAGCGTTTTCCCCAGGATTTCGAAAGGGTATTCTTGGAACACCAATAGGCATAAAACGAAAGAAACAATTAAGTACTATATCTCCATCTCACTTTAATGTGGAATCGTAATGTAATAATGGGTTTCTTTTTTTTTTTTTTTTTTTATTGTCTTTTCTCCTATATTTTAGCCATAGATTAGATAAATTTATAAATAAACTCAAGGAAGACAGAATGAATAAAATAACAGAAATTGAGGCACTTTGAAAGATAAAGGAATACGACCATATAAAATGATATCAACCCCCCATTGCGTATTGGTACTTATCGGGTATAAAATAGATTTGCTTCTCTTTGTTCCTACGAACAGAATTAGAATTGTTCCTTTATTATTACTACTTTATTATTACTAAAACTAAAAGACTGGAACAAAGATTAATCCTTTCTCTCAGATAATGCACTGAAAGGGAGAGGTCCATAGTATAGTTTTCCAATGCAATAAAGTCACATAGTGTCTATTTTTTGTTGATAAAGGGGTATTTTTTCCATGGGTTTGCCTTGGTATCGTGTTCATACCGTCGTATTGAATGATCCCGGTCGTTTGCTGGCTGTCCATATAATGCATACGGCTCTGGTTGCTGGTTGGGCTGGTTCGATGGCTCTATATGAATTAGCAGTTTTTGATCCCTCTGACCCTGTTCTCGACCCAATGTGGAGACAAGGTATGTTCGTTATACCCTTTATGACTCGTTTAGGAATAACCGATTCATGGGGCGGTTGGACTATCACAGGCGGGACTATAACGAATCCGGGTATTTGGAGTTACGAAGGTGTGGCCGGGGCACATATTGTGTTTTCTGGATTGTGCTTCTTGGCAGCTATCTGGCATTGGGTGTATTGGGATCTAGAAATATTTACTGATGAACGTACAGGAAAACCTTCTTTGGATTTGCCCAAGATCTTCGGAATTCATTTATTTCTCTCAGGAGTGGCTTGCTTTGGGTTTGGCGCATTCCATGTAACAGGATTGTACGGTCCTGGAATTTGGGTGTCCGATCCTTATGGACTAACCGGAAAGGTCCAATCTGTAAATCCAGCGTGGGGTGTGGAAGGTTTTGATCCTTTTGCTCCGGGAGGAATAGCCTCTCATCATATTGCAGCAGGGACATTGGGCATATTAGCAGGACTATTTCATCTTAGTGTCCGTCCGCCACAACGTCTATACAAAGGATTGCGTATGGGAAATATTGAAACCGTCCTTTCCAGTAGTATTGCTGCTGTCTTTTTTGCGGCTTTTGTTGTTGCTGGAACTATGTGGTATGGTTCAGCAACTACTCCGATTGAATTATTTGGTCCCACTCGTTATCAATGGGATCAGGGATATTTCCAGCAAGAAATATATCGAAGAGTTGTTGCTGGGCTAGCCGAGAATCAAAGTTTATCCGAAGCTTGGTCTAAAATTCCTGAAAAATTAGCTTTTTATGATTACATTGGGAATAATCCGGCAAAAGGGGGGTTGTTCAGAGCGGGTTCGATGGATAACGGGGATGGAATCGCTGTTGGGTGGTTAGGGCATCCTGTCTTTAGAGATAAAGAAGGCCGTGAACTTTTTGTGCGTCGTATGCCTACTTTTTTTGAAACATTTCCAGTTGTTTTGGTAGACGGTGACGGAATTGTTAGAGCCGATGTTCCTTTTCGAAGGGCGGAATCGAAGTATAGTGTCGAGCAAGTAGGTGTAACTGTTGAGTTCTATGGCGGCGAACTCAATGGCGTCAGTTATAGTGATCCCGCTACTGTTAAAAAATATGCTAGACGTGCTCAATTGGGTGAAATCTTTGAATTAGATCGTGCTACTTTGAAATCCGATGGTGTTTTTCGTAGTAGTCCAAGGGGTTGGTTTACTTTTGGACATGCTTCATTTGCTCTGCTCTTCTTCTTTGGGCACATTTGGCATGGCGCTAGAACCCTGTTCAGAGATGTTTTTGCTGGTATTGATCCAGATTTGGACGCTCAAGTAGAATTTGGAGCATTCCAAAAACTAGGGGATCCAACTACAAAAAGACAAGTAGTTTGATACAACATTGCTCCCTTATCTATTTTTTGACATGGGTTACCGGAGAAATTTTGATCTGAATCGCCGACTTGTCTTTCAGTCTTGCTCCTTCTTTAATCCAGGAGATGGCTCCAAATAAACAGGTACGGAAGCTATAATTGTAAACCACAATCAAATCTATGGAAGCATTGGTTTATACATTCCTCTTAGTCTCGACTCTAGGGATCATTTTTTTCGCTATCTTTTTTCGAGAACCACCTAAAGTTCCAACTAAAAAGATGAAATGATTTTTCATTATCTCGCTTGAAGTAATGAGCCTCCCAATATTGGGAGACTCATTACTTCAACTAGTCCCCGTGTTCCTCGAATGGATCTCTTAGTTGTTGAGAAGGTTGCCCAAAAGCAGTATATAAGGCATACCCAGTAAAACTTACAAGTAAACCAGATATAAAGATGGCAACTAGGGTTGCTATTTCCATTATTATATAATTTCAAGACCACAACGGATCTATGAGATAAGATTACTTATTTACAATGAAATTGTATACAAAGTCAACAGATCTCAATGAATACAAAATAGGATTTATGGTTACACAAAGCGTTGAGGGTAGTTCTAGATCTCGTTCAAAACGAACTGGTGTAGGGGGGTTATTGAAACCATTGAATTCGGAATATGGTAAAGTAGCTCCTGGATGGGGAACTACTCCATTGATGGGAGTCACAATGGCCTTATTTGCAATATTTCTATCTATTATTTTAGAAATTTATAATTCTTCCGTTTTACTAGACGGAATTTCAATGAATTAGATTTCTCAGAATCACTAAGTCCTAGCTTTGCTTTTCACTCTAAAGCAAAGCGTTTAGGCTTGTATTTTGGGTCCGTTTTGGCAGTTCGACCGCGGAATTTCTTTGTTTCTCTATTTCCGGAATATGAGTGTGTGACTTGTTAGAATTGATCCTATTGATAGTACAGAGAACAAGTCTGTCATCTTGGTAGAGATGCTTTCCCTCGTCAGATATTCATTCTAGTATCTGGAGCACGAAATAGATGAAATAGATTACGAAGTATTAGAACTATGATTCATACTTAATATTCAGACCTCGTGGCCGGACTCCAAAAAATCTTTCAAACGCCTGTTCATGCTTATTTTGATCACAGGGCAAGTGTTTTTTTTTTTTTATTATGTCTATTCCTATTCATTGAATAAGTGATGATACAATGGTTCTTACTCAGAGAATTTTTGGACTTAGCTTGCAAGTTTTATCGAATCATCGTGGTTCTAGTATGAATCTGGGGTTTCAATCGGTTCATGGGGTCTTAACAAGAAAATTCCTATCAAGCACTAAAAAAGAAAGTAAACCCATATTACAAACAAAAATAATAAATCAACGAAAGTCAATAGGTAAATAGAAGATTCAAGAGGCCTGTAACGATCAACATCAAGACGAATGCGCCAACTTGATATTTTGGCATTATAACCACAAAAAATAGTTTCAAGAATAGTTTAATAGTTTTCGGATTTTTTGGATTTTCGTTCTTTTGTATCTTCTGAGAAGATTGAATCATAGGATTAAGATGTTTCTTTACTATTACACATATTTGTTTCCACCAGTATTTTTGTCTTTCTGTTTGAGCTGTACGAGATGAAAGCCTCATTTACGGTTCGTGGAGGGGGAGTCCCCTTGGGTTACCTATCTCAATAAAGTCTATGATTGGTTCGAAGAACGTCTTGAGATTCAGGCGATTGCAGATGATATAACTAGTAAATACGTTCCTCCTCATGTCAACATATTTTATTGTTTAGGAGGAATAACGCTTACTTGTTTTTTAGTACAAGTGGCTACGGGGTTTGCTATGACTTTTTACTATCGGCCAACCGTTACTGAGGCTTTTGCTTCTGTTCAATACATAATGACTGAAGCCAACTTTGGTTGGTTAATCCGATCAGTTCATCGATGGTCGGCAAGTATGATGGTCCTAATGATGATTCTGCACGTATTCCGTGTGTATCTCACTGGTGGCTTTAAAAAACCCCGTGAATTGACTTGGATTACAGGTGTGGTTCTTGCTGTCTTGACCGCCTCTTTTGGCGTAACCGGTTATTCCTTACCTTGGGACCAAATTGGCTATTGGGCAGTAAAAATAGTAACGGGTGTACCGGAAGCTATTCCTGTAATAGGATCCCCTTTGGTAGAGTTATTGCGCGGAAGTGCTAGTGTGGGCCAATCCACTTTGACTCGTTTTTATAGTTTACACACTTTTGTATTACCTCTTCTTACTGCCGTATTTATGTTAATGCATTTCTTAATGATCCGTAAGCAAGGTATTTCCGGTCCTTTATAAATAAAATAAAGTATATAAATCATAGTATAGTTGTAATCAATCATTGATCGTTTGGAGGAGAAGAGTATTTCATTGCTATAAATATGGATTATTGAAAAGAATAAGACATGTATTTGGATATTTTCCTTCAACTTTACAAAACAAAATTGTATTATTTATTTGACATGACTAGTTGACGGGAATTTTCCTAAGAGAAAATGGATTATGGGAGTGTGTGACTTGAACTAGTGATAAAGCCGTGTAGATATGTGCTTTTTTCTGCCACATTGAAATTCACAACTAAATGTGTCTTTGTTCCAACCACCGCGTAAGCTCCGTACAACAAAGAAAGGGTAGGCGGTTTTGCTTGCAGA